TGAGATGAATTTAGACTATTCTCCCCATCTCGGAACTTCCCTTGACTAGACTTTTTGATCTTTTACTAATTGAACCATTCGAATATTATTTGTCAAGTATTCATATTCTTTTTGGAACGCGGAAAAAAGGGAAACAAAATAGAACAATTCATTTTTTTTAACACTTTATATATATACACAGAGAACATACATATATTCTTTACGTATCTAGCAAAGAGTATATTTCAAGACACCTAGACAGAGAAATAGAAATATATAGGTAGTATGATCTAAACCACCAACAAAAAATAAATGAGTATCTATCCCCCTAATTCATTCAAATCAATATAGGGGATAGATACTCATTTAAACAAATATCATGTGCCAGGAACCAGATTTGAACTGGTGACACGAGGATTTTCAGTCCTCTGCTCTACCAGCTGAGCTATCCCGACCATTCTTGACCCATCATAGTCATTTTATGAGATTAGTTGACTATATGTCAACTAAAAAAAAAATAAGATAATAATGAGAGAGTTAAGCAGTCCTTCTGGGGATAGAGGGACTTGAACCCTCACGATTTACAAAGTCGACGGATTTTCCTATGACTATAAATTTCATTGTTGTCGGTATTAACATGTCCAATGGGACTCTATCTTTATTCTCGTCTGATTAATAAGATCTTAAAAAGATATATCAGACTGTGATGGAGTAAATGATTTGATGAATGAATATTCCATTTTTGATTATAAAAATATGGAATTGATTTGATTCACATCTTTCATTCATTTATGAAAAAAATATTCTCAAATAGAGATTTGAAGTCTTCACTAATCAATTCAAAGATAATTTCTTAAATTATGGTGGAAGTATTCCTTTACCAGTGCGAAAGAAAATGTCATCAACTCCATCATTTGTTAGAACAGCTTCCATTGAGTCTCTGCACCTATCCTTTTTTTTTCTCGCTTTCTGAACTTTTCTTTGTTTTCGGAAAACAGGATTTGGCTCAGGATTGCCTATTGTGAATTCCTGGGTTTCTCTGAATTTGAAAGTTATCACTTAGTAAGTTTCCATACCAAGGCTCAATTGAATTAAGTCCGTAGCGTCTACCAATTTCGCCATATCCCCCTTTTTCTTTGAGATTGGTATCCTTTTTTATTTATATTATGATAAAAATATGCCGAAACTGTTGAATTTAGTAGATACCATATTCCTATATGGAAAAATGTTTTCCACTGTTTGATTGATTTTCTTTCAGCCATATCAGATACCCATATTTGCTCGAATCATAAATTTTTCTATATTCTATTATTTTCGTATTCGCAATTCAATATACAACGATATATACCACATATATATCTTTCTCCCACGCCCCTTCTTCTATCCATTTTTCATACAATTTAGAATACTCGAACGGTCGATTCTTTATTTTTTTTTTTTCGTCTTAGTTTTTCTCTTTCCGAATTAAAATCTTTCATTATGATCTGGATTGGGCCTTTCTTTTATTTTTTTTTATTATTTAGTAAAACTCTATCCTAATGGTCAGAAAGAATCATTCTATTAATTTAGAATGAAACATTCATTTAGGAATTCCAATATTTATATTTTTTGATTCCATTTAATGAAATAGAAATTTGATAGAAATATAGAATTCTTAATTCCTTATCAAATTTACTTTATATAATTAGATTTAGATATATATAATATAATTAGATATATATAATTCAAAACATTCTTATTTTGTAGAATTCTACAAAATAAGAATGTTTTGAATTTAAATTGTAAAATAACATATAGATATTTTAGAATATCTATAGAATATATCAATAATGTATAGAATATATCAATAATGTATTGGATTCAAATAATTGAAAGAGAATCGAAATTAAAGAATAGAAAATATTCAAAAATTAAATGAATAAAAATAAAATTAAAGTAAATGGTATTTTAATAAAAAACTGAAAAAAAAATCTTACTATACTAATAATTAAGATACAGATATTGTTTTAGTGATAAACATAATCTATTCTATTAACTATATAATCCTTATATTCAAATTGTTATGTTCTTTATCTTATGGACTAGAATATCCAATATTTATTATTTATTGGATATTCTATATTTTTCTTTTTCTATGTTCGTATTAATTTAATTATGTTACGACATACTAATTATGTTATGAATAACTATTTCATAACTAAGATCCCAGTACAGTAATTTATTAAATTCCTCTGCATATACAATTTATGTTGTGTGAGCCTGCTTAGCTCAGAGGTTAGAGCATCGCATTTGTAATGCGATGGTCATCGGTTCGATTCCGATAGCCGGCTTTTCGATATTTGTTTTTATTTTTGACCTAATTGAAAATGCCTTTATTATTCTTTTTATTATTTTAGATTATTTATATATTTTATTTTAGGAATAAATAAATTGGGGGAATTCGATCTTTGTAGAACAAACCAAGAAAATAACCTACCTTTTTTTTTTATTTTCTATATACAATAGAATAAGGTTCGGACAG